TAATCATACATATATTATATTAACAATTTGTTATCGATTTGGTATTTTCTGAACGGAGCCTGGATACTTTATTTTATCAGTCCAAGTAAACCATAAATTCTTCTAAATTGATAATATTGATCCCCAATATAAAATAAATTGATCTAATTGCACTTCACGCTCCGAATGATTGATTGATGCCTCACTCAATACAATATCTCTTGGGCGAAACAGAGGATATCTCGATCAGGGGAGAGAACGGGTAAATCCCATATGACCCAATATGTCTGACAAGTCGCACTATACGTCAACCCAAACCGCATCTTCCTCTCCAGGACTCCGAAAAGGTACTTTTGGAACACCAATGGGCATTAAATTTAAGAAAAAAATTTAGTACTATACTTCACTTTAATATGGAAACGTAACAATCAATGGTTTATTGTCTTCATCCCTTTTTTCTCTTTATTCTATTTGATACATAGATTGGAAAGTTTATAGAGTAAGACAGAATGAATAAAGAAAAAATTTGAACGAAGAAATCGATCGTTCGAATGATAAACAAGTATCTATCCATTCGTTCCCCAAAAATGGGACCAATCCTCCCATTGCGTATTGGTACTTATCGGGTATAGAATAGATCTGCTTCTCTTTGTTCTTACGAACAAAATTGTTCCGTTGTTTTCACGTTATTTTCAATGGAATGGAATAAATATTAATCCTTTCTGATACGGAATCTACTGAAAAGGTTAGGTACATGGTTAGTATATATAGTCTTTTCCAATGCGATAAAATAAAGTGGCATAGTGTCTATTTTTCTTTGATAAAGAGGTATTTCCATGGGTTTACCTTGGTATCGTGTTCATACTGTCGTATTGAATGATCCCGGTCGATTGCTTTCTGTTCATATAATGCATACAGCTCTAGTTTCTGGTTGGGCTGGTTCGATGGCTTTATATGAATTAGCGGTTTTTGATCCCTCTGATCCCGTTCTTGATCCGATGTGGAGACAAGGTATGTTCGTTATACCCTTCATGACTCGTTTAGGAATAACCAATTCGTGGGGTGGTTGGAGTATTTCAGGAGGAACTATAACAAATCCGGGTATTTGGAGTTATGAAGGTGTGGCAGGGGCACACATAGTGTTTTCCGGTTTGTGCTTCTTGGCAGCTATCTGGCATTGGGTATATTGGGACCTAGAAATATTCTGTGATGAACGTACGGGAAAACCTTCTTTGGATTTGCCCAAGATCTTTGGAATTCATTTATTTCTCTCAGGGGTAGCTTGCTTTGGCTTTGGCGCATTTCATGTAACAGGTTTGTATGGTCCTGGAATATGGGTGTCCGATCCTTATGGACTAACTGGAAAAGTACAATCTGTAAATCCAGCGTGGGGCGCGGAAGGTTTTGATCCTTTTGTTCCGGGAGGAATAGCCTCTCATCATATTGCAGCGGGTACATTGGGCATATTAGCAGGCCTATTCCATCTTAGTGTTCGTCCGCCTCAACGTCTATACAAAGGATTACGTATGGGCAATATTGAAACTGTACTTTCCAGTAGTATCGCTGCTGTTTTTTTTGCAGCTTTTGTTGTTGCTGGAACTATGTGGTATGGTTCAGCAACTACCCCAATCGAATTATTTGGTCCTACTCGTTATCAGTGGGATCAGGGATACTTTCAGCAAGAAATATATCGAAGAGTTAGTGCCGGGCTAGCCGAAAATCTTAGTTTATCGGAAGCTTGGTCTAAAATTCCCGAAAAATTAGCTTTTTATGATTATATTGGTAATAATCCGGCAAAGGGGGGATTATTCAGAGCAGGCTCAATGGACAATGGGGATGGAATTGCTGTTGGATGGTTAGGACACCCCGTCTTTAGAGATAAAGAAGGGCGCGAGCTTTTTGTACGTCGTATGCCTACTTTTTTTGAAACATTTCCGGTAGTTTTGGTAGATGAAGACGGAATTGTGAGAGCTGATGTTCCTTTTAGAAGGGCAGAATCAAAGTATAGTGTTGAACAAGTAGGTGTTACTGTTGAGTTCTATGGTGGCGAACTTAATGGAGTAAGTTATTCTGATCCTGCTACTGTGAAAAAATATGCTAGACGTGCCCAATTAGGTGAAATTTTTGAATTAGATCGGGCTACTTTGAAATCCGATGGTGTTTTTCGTAGCAGTCCAAGGGGTTGGTTCACTTTTGGGCATGCTACGTTTGCTTTGCTCTTCTTTTTCGGACACATTTGGCATGGCGCTAGAACCTTGTTCAGAGATGTTTTTGCTGGTATTGATCCAGATTTGGATGCTCAAGTGGAATTTGGAGCATTCCAAAAACTTGGAGATCCAACTACAAGGAGACAAGTAGTCTGATACGACATTGTTGTGGTATCTTTCGCCTCTATTTTTTTTTATTTGACATTGGGTATCAGAGAAATCTTGACTTGAATCACCATCTTTTCTTTGACTTTTTTTCTTTCTTTATATGATATGGTAAATGATCCCAAATGAATAGGTGTGGAAGCTATAATTGTAAACCACGATCGAATCCATGGAAGCATTGGTTTATACATTCCTTTTAGTCTCGACTTTAGGGATAATTTTTTTCGCTATCTTTTTTCGAGAACCACCTAAGGTTCCGACTAAAAAAATGAAATAACCTTTCGAAATAATTTAATTGAAGTAATGAGCCTCCCATATTGGGAGGCTCATTACTTCAACTAGTCCCCGTGTTCTTCGAATGGATCTCTTAGTTGTTGAGAGGGTTGCCCAAAAGCGGTATATAAGGCGTACCCAGTAAAGCTTACAAGTAAACCAGATATGGAGATGGCGACTAGGGTTGCTGTTTCCATTTTTAGATAATTTCAAGATCACTATGGATCTACGATAAGATCGTTTATTTACAACTACAACGGAATAGTATACAAAGTCAACAGATCTCAACCAATCATTAAATAGGATTTATGGCTACACAAACCGTTGAGGATAGTTCTAGATCTGGGCCAAGACGAACTACTGTAGGGGATTTATTGAAACCATTGAATTCGGAATATGGTAAAGTAGCTCCGGGATGGGGGACTACACCACTTATGGGGGTCGCAATGGCTCTATTTGCGATATTCCTATCTATTATTTTGGAAATTTATAATTCTTCCGTTTTACTGGATGGAATTTCAATGAGTTAGGTTTATAAGAACTATGAAGTCCTAGTCTTTCAATCAAAGAAAAAATTACTTTAGACTTGGATTTCTAGACCATTCTATTCTGGTAGTTCGACCGTGGAATTTATTTGTTTCGGTATTTCCGGAATATGAGTGTGTGACTTGTTATAATTGATCCTATTGATAATACATAGAATGGACCTGTTATCTCTATCAAGATGATTCTACCTCGTCGGATATTTATTCTAGTATCTGGAGCACGGAATATATAGAATAGATCAAGAAAAGAAATATTTGAACTATGATTCATACCTACTATTTATTCAGACCTCGCAACCGGACTCAAAAAAATTAAAATAGGTATTTCCTAAATCAAACGAATTTTATTCCTTCAGATTTATTTTGACCGAAGGATAACTCTTTCTCTAGATTTTGTTGAGTCATTACATCCATTCATTCAATAAGTGATCATCAAAGGTTCTTACTCAGAGAACCTTTGAGTTTAGCTTGAGGCTAAATCATCGTGGTTCTAGTATGAATCTGAGGTTTCAATTGATTCATAGGGTCTCAACAAGAGAATTCCTATCAATAGTAAAACAAGAGTAAATCCGCAGTACGCACAAAAAAAAACAATAAATCAAATAACAAATAAAAAATAGGGAAGAGAAGATTCAAGAGGCCTGTAACGATCAACATAAAGAAAGACAGATGAGCCAACTTGATATTTTTTGGCATTATCATCACAAAGAAGAGATTCCGGATTTTTGTTACTTCGTATCTTCGAGGCAAATCGAATCAAGTGGTTAATGAAGTTTTTAACTTTCTATTATATATCCGTTGAAATCAGTATTTGTGTGTTTCCGCTTGAGCCGTACGAGATGAAATTCTCATATACGGTTCTCAGAGGGGGAGTTCCATTGGGTTACCTATCTCAATAAAGTATATGATTGGTTTGAGGAACGTCTTGAGATTCAGGCGATTGCAGATGATATAACTAGTAAATATGTTCCTCCTCATGTCAACATATTTTATTGTTTAGGGGGGATCACACTTACTTGTTTTCTAGTACAAGTAGCTACGGGTTTTGCTATGACTTTTTACTATCGTCCAACCGTTACAGAGGCTTTTTCCTCTGTTCAATACATCATGACTGAGGCCAACTTTGGTTGGTTAATCCGATCAGTTCATCGATGGTCAGCAAGTATGATGGTTCTCATGATGATCCTGCACGTATTTCGTGTGTATCTCACAGGTGGATTTAAAAAACCTCGCGAATTAACTTGGGTTACGGGTGTGGTTTTGGCTGTATTGACTGCATCTTTTGGTGTAACTGGTTATTCCTTACCTCGGGACCAAATTGGTTATTGGGCAGTAAAAATCGTGACAGGCGTACCTGAAGCTATTCCTGTAATAGGATCGCCTTTAGTAGAGTTATTACGTGGAAGTGCTAGTGTGGGCCAATCCACTTTAACTCGTTTTTATAGTTTACACACTTTTGTATTGCCTCTCCTTACTGCCGTATTTATGTTAATGCACTTTCCAATGATACGTAAGCAAGGTATTTCCGGTCCTTTATAGAGAAGACATATCATAGATATTTGTAATTGATCATATATCGGGGAGGACAATAGTATTTCATTGCTACAAATATGGATTATTGAAAAAATAAGACATGTTTTTTGGATACTTCTCTTCAACTCGGAAGTATTGTATTCCTTATTTGATACGAATAGTTGAAGTGAATTTTCCGAAGAGAGGATGGATTATGGGAGTGTGTGACTTGAACTATTGATTTAGCCATGCAGATATATGATTTTATTTGCCACGTTGGAATTCACAACCAAACGTGTCTCCGCATCCAACCAAAACG